CTAAGAATAGTGGCCACCCCCTTCCTTTCCTAGCTGACCTCTGAAAAAGAAAAAGGAGTCAATTCGGCTCATCTGCAGAAGGTGGAGCATGGTTTCCTTAATTTCCAAAACGTAAGAGTGGTAAGGAATCGCTCAAGCGGGCTAGCCCATAGAGTGATGACAGCTAATTAATAAGTCAGTCCCCAAAGGCGGTATCGATGCCAGCAGGTTCTCGTCCTTTCACCCCGCACACAACTACCAGTCTGGAACAAAGTCCAAGAGCAAGTCCAGTGGCATTTCCATCAAGGAATTGAAGCACAAGCTTATCAGACTAAGCAGTCGCTACTCCCTGCTATGAGAACTAGGTTTATTCTGACCCTACTGTTTAGTTTAAGTCCCAGCAATCGCGGCTTAGCTGCTCAGACTTAATCTAGGTGGGTACGGGACTCCGCAGCAAGTGAAATGCCTCTAGCTTAGTTCGTTCGTCAGTGCTCCAAGCGAGACCATAAAGATATCAAATTGACTAAATCATGAAAGCGTCGCCCATTGGTTCTATACCCGATTCATAACTAGAAACTTCCGAGTTATGAAATGAATCAATGGAAAAACTGGTTAAGAGAACATTATCAATACAATTTATCTCAGATAAAATGGTCTAGATTAATACCAGAAAAGTGGCGAAATGCGCTTCATAAGCATCATATAGCTAAAAAGTCAATTGTAAGCAAACGGCATTCATATGAAAAAGACCCCTTAATTGATTCCAACAAACAATTTTCAGTATATTCATTATCTAATCCAAAAGAGAATTTTCAAAAATACTATAGATATGATCTTTTATCATATAAATTTCTTGATTATGAAAAGAAAACGGAATGCTTTTTTTATAGATCCCCGTTTCAAAGAAATAAGAATCGAGGGGTTTCTTACACGTCTAAAGAGGCCCTTTTGGATATGCCCAGAAACATCCCTATTAATAATTATCTAAATAATAATCTAGGAAGGGTCGATACTCTATATATGAAAAAAGTGGCCGATAGAAAATATTCCAATAGGAATCAAAATATTCAAATTTTTACTAAAAATTCTCAACTAATTTCTAAAAAAGATCTTTCTTATCTTATGATTCCAGAAAAAAATCCACCTAATTCTCACAACGGGTTTTTTGATTGGATGGGAATGAATGAAAAAATCCTAAAACAGCCCATATCAAATCTGGAATCTTGGTTTTTCCCAGAATTTGTATTACTTTCTAATGTATATAAAATGAAACCTTGGTTTATACCAAGTAAATTACTTCTTTTAAATTTGAATATAAATGAAAATAAAAAATAAAAAGGGAGGGATTCAGATTTGCAAAAATGACTCCTACTATTTCGAATCGATTAAATTAATGAATTAGAACGAATCAACTGATCGGCAGGTCTAAATTTTGTAGGCTGGGATACCTTTCTATCGTAATTCTATATAGACTACGACTCCATACTCTACAAATTCTCAAATTTCTTTCCGGTTTTAGAGTTCTCAACAACAAACCCCCTCTATTCTATAAAAGGTTTTTATAGTGGGTTGTATACCTGCTATGTACACAACATAAAAAATAGGTGGTTATTCTATTTTCACCATAGAATGATTAGTCGATCTTTTTCTTCTTTAGTATCATAATTCAATCAAAATTTCTCGAGTTCCTCAAATCTGTAACTTCAATGAAATCGGAATAGTTCCCTTCGTTGGTATACTACTACATTAGGATGGAACTGAATCGGATTGAAATATTTCATATTGATTCTTGTCAAAAAGGAACAATTCGAATAAATAGAATAATATAGAAGGCACATAATCTTTTTTTTCATTCAAATGAATCTGTTTTTATGTTATTTCGTACTGTACAATTCTTTTCTTTGTGGGATCATTTCCCGCAAGAGGGGATGAGAAGAATTATAGAATGGATTGCTAGCTATGCCTAGATCGCGGATAAATGGAAATTTTATTGATAAGACCTTTTCAATTGTAGCCAATATCTTATTGCAAATAATTCCGACAACTTCGGGAGAAAAGGAGGCATTTACCTATTACAGAGATGGTGTGATTTGATTCTTTTTTTTTTTCATTTCTCTCGGTCTTACGAAAAAGACACGCGATTCGGGAAAATTTTTGAAAGAAATCTACGCTTGTTGAAGGTGAAGTTTGGAAATAGAACAATTCCTTCTGTCGTGTATCCTCGATTAATGCAACCTCAGATGCTATGTTTCAATTTACGATTCTAGTATTAAGCGAAAGGTTACACCTTAGAGGTTCTCTATTATGGGGCAATCCTACTCCACTAGTACCAACGGACAGCATAAGGGAAGAAACACTACACCTAGGAATCAACAACATGAAAACCTTGTTAGAAATTATCCCCTTCCTTATTGGACTCGGGACTAAAAGAATGGTTGGGACAACAAACATCCATCTCGTTCGTACTTTGGATACCAATATAACCATCGAAGGTTGTTGAAGTGATTAATTCCTGGAAATT